CCAAGCTCGAAGTACAATTTGTACACATAAGAATCCCCTTCCATAGATGATTTCTTCATATAGATAGATATAGGATCTATGGGGCAATTACTTAGAAGTACTGTTTGTGCAACAGCCCTTCCTATCTGATAGAAAAGGATCTCATGATCCTGAACCGAGCTTACCTGGGATCGCAAATCCCAAGTTTTTCTATGAAGAGCGGATCGAATTGTATTAGTGTCTATAATGGATTTCTTCTGTGTAATACTAATTGATAGGGCCTCATTGGTAAGTGATACAAGATCTCGTACATCGGAACCCATGGTTATGGACCCGAATCCACTAGCATTCGTATGGAAGATTTTCTTTTCCAAAGGAAATCCCCGAGTATATGAAAGAGTGAAAAAGTGCTTTCGTTGTTGTGGAATAAGAAGCCTTCGTATCTTAATGCACGTATTGAATTTATTCGCAGCTATTAGACCGGGATCCACTTTTTTGGGAATATGAGTCGACGCAATAACAAGAATATTGCTATTGGAGGATCTTTCACAATCCCTGGAGAGATGGTTCACTAATAGACCGAGGGATAAGTAATTCGACGCATCCAGAGACAGATCATGAATGTTTGGAATCCATAGTATGCAAGGAGACATTGCTTTTGCTAATTCGAGTTGAAAGGTGATATAAAAGCGGTCTACCATATCCACCTCCTCATTCGTCATAGTTAGCAGCTCCCCATCAATATCCTCACTATCCTCACTATCATCAATATCCTCAATATCCTCACTATGATGAGTATGATGAGCACCACTATTATCAAAAATATCCTCACCATCACTATCATCATAAATATCCTCAAAAAATTGAGGCCTTTCATCCAGGAACTTGTTCGGAACTACTGTAATGAAAGGAAGATAGGAGTTTGTCGCTAGGTATTTGACCAAATAGGATCGTCCAGTTCCTATAGAACCTATCACTAAAATACCCCTAGAGGGGGATAGGCCTAAGCGGAGTGAAAAGGGTTTTCCATGAGATGGGAAATGAAAACTATTAGCCCCAAACGAGGTTTGTGAATAAGTGATTGTCTGATAATGCGCAAGGAATACTCGTCTTTCTGCTAAAGAGGGTCTATGAAACTCATAATTCATTAGATACTTTTTATGAATGTCAACTAAGTATCGTAAGTAAACCGATCCTGGTTGTTCAATCATTTGATAACTAGAACCATTCTTTGATAAATGATCACTATCAGTCAGACTCCATAGAATTTTATCAATCCTTTTTTCTTTCCTTAAGATGGAGAACTGAACCAAGAATTCTCTTTCGGCATCATCAATCGAATCAGTATTCGCGACCCAGGATTCGATCTTATCATCAATCCAACCACTGTTCACATTTTTTCTTTTTCTTAGTAATGAATAGATCTCTTTACTTGTACGACTTAGATGTCTCGTATTTCTCGAAAAAGTGATTCGATTGATGGGATTGGGTATGATACTTAGGAAATCGATGATATCAATGAGATTGATATTCCAATATTTCTTCTTAGAAGGTATTGATTTGACCCCATAAGCGGGACCACCACCCGATAGCATCTTGCCGCCAAAAGCCCGTATTTCTTCTAGAAAATATCCTAAAGCAGCTAGAAAGAGATTCTTTAACCAGAAAGAATTCAGTTCAGATGTAGGATACCTATCCAGAAGTTTTCGCAACTCAATCATGTATGATGGAATCATCAAAGATTTGATCTTTTCCAACTCTGTCTGTAACTCCCTAGAGGCTCGGGAAACAACGAGAAGATGTCTACGAACGATATATCCAGCAACAAGAAGAAGGAAAAGGATTGAATAGAGCAACTCCCGAACATTTGGTGATCCCGGAAATTCCCATATCAATGAAACGGGTGACTCATTATCTCGACGAAGCATTTCTTCGGACAGAAGAAGATTATGTAAACACTTACTCGAAATCTCGCTTATCAGATTCCTTTGTGGAAGAAGAATCTCCCGCAATTTGTTCTGAAGAATTGGCCATGATATATCTATATCTAATCTATCTATAATATCTTCAAAAAGGGATAACAATTTTTGACTGCTACTTAGTATCGCTATCCTCAATAGGTCTGAATTATATACTTTTTTGAAAGTATCTAAAAGAATGAAATTGAGATATTTGTACCCTGTCGAAGTAAAGAACCATGGCATATATGTTTGAAACATATTTGAGAGAGTTGAAAAAGCACTATAGGTTCTATACATCTGCCCTTCCTCAACGCATTTATTTAGATAAAGACTCCGTTTTTTCCTCTTTTCGGATGGTAATAAATATTTCTCAGAGTCAATCAAACCCATCTTTGAATTGAAATTGAGAAACTGATGCAAGTTCTTCCCTTCTGAATCAGATGGATTCATATCTGAAAGAGCTTGACAATAAATTCTTTCAAAATTGACTAATTGTCCCTCTCTTAGAGGTGTTCCAAAAATGTCTGCGATCGAGTAAAGAGCTCTACGAACGAATGGAGCGGATCGAATTGGAAAATGAAAAGATTTGTCCAAGTTATCCGGTTCGGCACCACTCGGCGGAAAATTCTTAGGTATGCATATCTTAGATACCTGTGACTCGATCGGTGAAATAGTATCTTTTTCCAAAAAAACATCTTTTTTTTTACCGACGTGCAAAGAAAATATTTTGTTGCGAATGAAAAAGATATTGAGGAATTGTCCATACGTAAGATCATAATTATTGATAGGGGTCCTTTCCACATAAAAAGGGAATCCTTTGTTACAATAGAACCAGAAGTGATGTGGATTATTCAAGAATCGAAGTCGATTTGCTTTATAAAAAGAGGATATCAATGAACTTCTATGAAATGGTTTCACGGGATTCAGCCAATTGTCTCGATCGTGGGATATCATTGAGAAATAGGAATCGGTCTTCTCAAAAGATTTCCTGCGATTTTTTCTAGTATGGAATGAGTCAATCATCCACTTCGGTATCTTATTGAACAAAAACGGTGATACTCTTCCTCCATTGATCAAGAATTTCGATTTTTGGGAAGTATCATGATCATCCAATAAGAAGGGTTTCAATTTATTCAAATGAACGATTTGAAGACCTATTGATTCTAACAACTGATTGAAGCGTTGATCAGTTGGACCCTTCAACTCATAGATGTGGATCTCGGACCTATGAATGGGGCTATTCCCGATACTCACAAAGAAAAAAGGAAGTGACCTAAACAAAAAGAAAAGAAGCGACTTGGACAAATTGGACAAATAGGACAAAAGGGGAAGTAACTTCGACAAAAGGAAACGAAGTGACTTAGAAGGATCTTTTTTGTCGAAAAATTCCGACCAATACCAATCAATTTTTTTTTTGATAACCTCCGACCAATCAATTTTTTCGATAACCTCAGACCAATCAATCAAATATTGATTAATACCTAATCGATCGAAGACTACTTGAAAACGGCTCTTCTGCTCAGAAACGAAATGTTCCAAATCCTCCTGGAAACTCTTGCTCCCATTGGACCATTTGTATCTATATGCATCAGGATCCCGATTCATGGATCTCTCGCTTCGAGAAATAAGAGGATCGAACCATTTCTTATGACTCTTTTTCAAATTCGATAAATGTTGGTTGATCGTAAATTTCCTTTGAGTTCTCTGATTCAGAGTATCATTTCCTATTTGATCCCTTTGAATTCCGTATTCGAAGTTGCAATCGGATCTATTCATTAAAAAGAATCGATTTGATACATTTCTTATGTACCCATGGATGCTATATTGGATTGGAATCAGATTTTGGATCAATCTATGTTGATTGAATGCCTTCAGTATGGTGTTGATAGCAAATACCACTCTTTTTGGTTTTGGATCTTCCAAAGCATTCCCGCAGGAGATCTGGACCCCTTTTTTTCTGATCCTTCGATAAAAAGATTCATTTTCTTCAGAAAACATAGGAGGTAGAACCAATAAAGATTTCTTTGTCGATTCATCCCTGGAGTTGAATACCTCGTTCAAGAATTTTTTTTGATCCAATCCGCAGGAATCAATAGAAAAGGCAAAACCCTTATGATACACCAGATCCGGCTCGGTTATTGATAGAGTGAATAGATCTGCCACTCCTTGAAATCTCTCTTCTGATTCAAAATCGTGGCGCCCCACGTATCCTCCCCTCTTCCGGTCATGGAATAGATGAAATAAATCAAAAAATGGATTTTGGTTCAAGAATGAAATCTTGTTGGAACTGCCCATATCCGGTTCATCCTTCGGAACCCTATCACATCCCGGATTTGATGCAATAGGATGAATTGTGACGGTATTTTGTAAATACGCAATTATCTTGAATATATCAATGATTTCTTTTTTTTCCGATCGCCGGGATGGGACAAAAGAAAGATCTTGTTGTTTCTTCAATAATTTCTGATCTCTGGTGGACCTCTTAGTAGGATTCGAACCCAGATGAAGTTCTGACCATCTGTCAGAGAAAAAAGAACGAATTGATCTTGTAGGATTCCCAAGAAATTCTTCGATTTCTTCCGGAAGCGGATGATTATTCATCTGCTTCTCACGTTCCGTGAATAGCCGGGACATTGAGGAATCTCCAGAAAGGCTTTTCGGGAATCGGTCTGATTCTATCTCTGCTCCTTCCGTTTGAAGAAAGGAAGGATCCCAAAGAATCGACCCTTCTTTTTGAATCTCTCTTTGATTGATCCATGTGTGATATTCCGAATCCTTATTACGAATGGAATCGAAATGATCTATGGATTGATCAAAAGATCCTTTCAATTGGCTAGAATCCCTTACTTGAACGAAATTAGATCTTGTGGAATCATATTGCATATTTGACGATACATTCCATACCTTGCTAAACAAGCGAAAAAACCGATCCTTGTTTATCAACCACACATTGTCTAAGCAAATCCAATTCTCTCTCGACACCTTCCTAAAGAAATCTGATTCGTGCGGATTCTTCTTCCAACTAACGAAGAGATCTTGGCGGAATTGCCACATATGAAATTGAATACAATTTTGCAGCAAAGAAATACCACACTTGTTTCTCGAGAAGAGATGGGAAAGATGCTCAATATCATTTGATTGAATAGTTGACCCAGCTCCTTGTTGTTTGAAGAAACCCTCCACTTCAATTGGTCTTTTTTCACGAAAAGAAGACATAAGATAACAAATCCAGTGTTTCACTAAGATTTCAAATAGCTGTCCCGAATTCAAGTTGATTATGTTTCGCTTATTTCTCGGAGAAAGACGATCAAACAATTCCCAATCATGGTCCTTGCGGATCCGATCATCCGTATAGGAAACAAAAGAAGACTCCAGATATTTGATATCTTTCTCTTTGAATGAGATCTCAATTACAGCCAGGGTTTCATTAGATATCTTACAAATAGAATCCCTCTTTTTTCCGACCCGGTTCCTCCACCACCGCGAACCCCAGTTAGATTCAGGCATGATACACTTTTTCGTTTTAGTTATTGGGAGAACCCAAGTACTCTCTTTCGGATCCATGAAACAACTCTCAGAGATCTTTTTCCCTTTTGGAAGATACAGGAGCGAAACAATCAACCTATTGATAGACCCAAAAGATTTTTCCAATGGAGCATTTCTGGGTCCAAAGGAATTCCTAGGCAGAAGCCCCATCAAATATAGATTTTTTCTTTCGACCATTTCTCGATTATGCATGCGATAGAGAAGGACCACTACTACAAGCAGTACTAGACCTTTGGTCGTCAATACTGCACCTTTGACTAGACCCTTGATCGTCAGTACTGCCCCTTTGATCGTGAAATACCGATTGCTTCTTGACCCCTGTGAATCGCGTGAGAGTAAACTCCTCCAAATTAGGGGGTCGAAGAGTTTCATAAAACGTTCTTGCTCGAAAAAAATAGAAACGATAGTTCTAACTGAATCGACTTGGGTCCACGAATCTAACAAATCGTGAGAGTTCTTGACCTCTCTTAACATCTCTCTCAATTCGAAGATCCAGGGTTGAAATGGATCTTGTTGTGAAATTTTATGCTTCATTTTGAGTGCCTCCCCATTATAAATATTGAATATAAAGTAAAAGAAAATAGGTTTCCATTTCTTTAGGTAATCTCCGATACGATAGTTCTTTCTTCTATGATATTTCTTTATGATATTTCTTTTACAATATTTCTTTCTTTATTCTATGATAATCCCCCTTATGCATCCATGGCTGAATGGTTAAAGCGCCCAACTCATAATTGGCAAATTTGCGGGTTCAATTCCTGCTGGATGCACGACAACGGGAATGTTCAATACGTCTATTGGAATTGGCTTTGTATCAATGGAATCTCATCATCCATACCAATTCGTTATGTGTTATGTATGGTATATTCATATCATAAGTATAGAAACAGTTAGAGGGAGAATTCTTATCGAAACTGGAACTCATAGGGAAGAAAATAGATTTATGGATAAAATGAAATATGCAGTATTTACAGAAAAAACTGTTCGGTTATTGAGGAAGAATCAATATACTTCTAATGTCGAATCAAAGTCAACTAGGACAGAAATAAAGCGTTGGGTCGAACTCTTTTTTGGTGTCAAGGTAATAGCTATGAATAGTCATCGAATCCCGGGAAAGAGTCGAAGAAGGAGACCCCTTAGAGGGCATAAAATGCATTACAAACGTATGATTATTACGCTTCAAGCGGGTTATTCTATTCCATCTATTAGCTTAGAAAGAAAAGAAATGAATTTCACTCAAAATACTTCATAACACGGCGATACATTTATATAAAACTTCTACCCCGAACACGCGAAATGCAACTGTTGGAATTCAAGTGAAATCCAATCCACGAAACAATTTGATCTCTGGACAGCGTCGTTGTGGTAAAGGTCGTAATGCCAGAGGAATCATTACCTCAAGGCATAGAGGGGGAGGTCATAAACGTCTATACCGTAAAATAGATTTTCAACGAAATAAAAAAGACATATCTGGTAGAATCGTAACCATAGAATACGA